ATTTAAATTGATGTTATGTCTGATAAAAGTGATAAATTGTAAGTTTATTTATAAAAATAATTTTTTTAACATTAATTCAAAAAATATCTTTATAGTTTAAATAAAAATATTAAATTGCAAATTTGAAGAATTTTTGAAAAATTAAGATTTATAAAATATATTTATTTAGTAAACTTTGAAGGTTTAAAGTTTTATCTAACTTAAAATCTTAATTTACAATAAAATAATGATAAATGATAAGAATAAATTAATAAAATTGAGTAATAAAAATAAATAATTTTTATTTAATAAAGTGATAGGAAAATAAAAAAATTTAAATTTAATAGAATAAAAAAAAAGAGTGAGGATCATAAGATTAATGTAAATATAAATTAAAATAAATGATCTAATTATTATTAGTAAAAAAATTATATGAAAATTTATATTGAAGATTGAGATAAAAATATTTAATCATTTGAATAAAAAAAAAGATAGGGGTGGAATTCTTGCTAGATTTAATATTAGTATAAGAAATATGATATTAAAATTTGTAGCTAAATTTGTATTTAAATAAAAATTTGAATTGAATTTAAAAAAAGAAATAAAAAAAAAAACTGTAAATAGGATTAGTGTGTATAAAAATAAATATATTATTCATAATAAATTTTTTATATAAATTAAAAATAGTATTCATCTTGTTTGGTTAATAGATGAATAGGTTATTAATATTTTAATGTTTAATAGATTGAGTATTTTGTAGGTTGAAATTAGGAGAGAGGAGATAACTAAGTAGTTAAAAATAAAATATTTAATTTCAATTAAGGAAAGAACATATAAGGGGATAATTTTTTGAATTGTTAAGAAAATTAATATAATATTTCAATTTATAAAATTAGAAATATTAGGTATTCATGAATGTAAGGGTGGAATACCTAATTTAATCATTAAAGATAAGTATAAGTTTATTAAGAAAAAATTTATATTAATAGATATGAAAAAATTATTAAAAATAAAAGGTAAAATTATTAATAATGAAGAAACAATTTGAATAATATAAAATAAAAAAATTGATTTTTTATTTATTAATTGAAGACTTATGTAACAAATAAATATTAAGTTATTAATTTCTATGAAGAATCAAATAATTAGAAAATCTTGAAAAAATAATCTAGATATTGAGAATGTAATTAGGTTTGTGAGAATAAAAAATTTTTGAAACAGATTATTAATTAAAATGAAAAAATTTAATTAAAATAATTTATAAATTATATTTTGGTGTATAAATGCATAAAAAATTTTTGAAATTTTTTGAGATAGTTTAATCTATTAAATATAAATTAATTTAAAGTTATTAAAAATAATGAAAACATTAAAATTAATTTAATAATGTATAATTTATTTTATCAAAATAATCCTTTTAACTCAGGCATATCATTAATTTTAAGTTTAAAAAAATTTAAGGGGAGATATGTAAGGGGAGAGGGACGGTCAGGTTCTTACATATAAAATTTTTTTAAAAATAAATTAATAATATAAATAAGAGTTTTAAATGAATCTATGGTTAGGTTATGGGCCTAAAAGCTTAAATTAGCTTACTTATTTTTTAAAATTTATAACAAAAAAAAAAAAATAAAAAATAATACCTATTTTTTTATAAATAATAAAATTATGATTAATTATAAAATTAATTTTTTTTTATTCATTAATATTAATAAAAATTAATTAATTTATTAAATATTATATTTAATGATTTTTTATTAATATATATATATATATATAATATTAAAAACTTATTAAATAATATTTATTTAATATTAATAATAATTAATATAATAAATCATTAATATTTAAATAATAATCAATAATTTAAAGTTTAAAAAAATAAATAAATAATCTATTAAAAAATTTATTAATTATTAATATTTATAATGATTTATTAATATTATTTATAAAAAAATTATAAATAATAATCAATATTTTAAAAATATAATAAAAATAAATAAAAAATTTTTATAGGGGAGAATAAAAATCATATATTTAAAATAAATTAATTTTTTTTATATAAATTTAATTAATATTATAAAAATATAAATAAAATTTATTAATTAAATAATAATTTAAATAATTTTTAATATTTATATTATTATTATTTAGTTTTTTATTAATTATTAAATGAAAATTTACTTAAGATAAATATTAAAATTATTAATATATAAAGGTGCCAGCAATTGCGGTTAAACTTTTAATAAAATTGAATTTTTTATAAATTAAATAAATTATTTAATTTAAGATTAAAAATTTAAAAATTTTATTTTATGGTGAAATATAAATTAAATGTAAATTAATTTAAGGTCTTTAAAATTTATAATTTGTAAGAAATTAAAAAATTAAATTAGGATTAGATACCCTATTATAAAATTAAAATTAGTGTAAATTAAATAATAAATGTAAAATCATTAAAAAATAAAAAATTTGACGGTATTTTAATATATCAGAGGAATTTGTTAATTAATTTGATACGCCACGAATGGATATATTTAATTTTATTTTATATATTGTTGTTGAAAAATTATACTAATAGGTAGAAATTTAGTTATTATTATAAATGTTAATTCAAATCAAAATGTAGATTGGTTAAGATAATTTAATGAATTACAATTAATTTTAATTAATGGAAGGTAAGATTTTAATATTTATAGAAATTGAATTTGAATGTAAATTTATAAAAATTTATAAATTGGATTTTATTTAAAATATGTACAAATTGCCCGTCATTTTCATTTAAATTATGGAAGAAGTCGTAACAAAGTAAATGTACTGGAAAGTGTATTTAGATGTATAAAAAATTTTAGTTTAAGCAAATTAAAATGGTTCATTTACATTGAACGGATTAATAATAAATTTATGTATTAAAATTTTAAAAAAAATTAAATTTTTTTTTTTTTAAAAGAAGAATTTGTTTTTAAATGTAGATAAAATTATATTAATAGTTTAGTTAAATAATTTGAAGTAAATTTATTTAAATAATTAATTGAATTATTTATAAAGTAATGTAAATGAATAATAAAAAATTTTAGTAAAGTAGATTTAATTAATTGTACCTTTTGTATCAGGGTTTATTAAAAATATAATTTAATTAAAGTAAAATTTTTCGAATAAAAAAGAGTTAGATTAATATGAAATTTATTGTTGAAAAATTATTTTAAATATTAATTTAGTGGAGATATTTTATTCAATTTTTTAGATATTTAATTTTTTTTGTTATAAATTTAATTTAATGTAAATAATATTTATTTTTTAGTATATGTATAAGTAAGTGATTGATTTATAAAAAGAATATATGGGATAAACTAAATATTTTTTTAAAAATATGTAAATAAATTAATAAGTAGGATAAATATTTTTAAAATTAAATTTTTTTTTATAAAATGTAATAATTAATTTAATGTTTAATTTAAAAATTTATTAAATTTTTAATTAATTAAAAAAATATATTAATTAATTATAAAATTAATAAAAATAATGAAAAAATTAGTATTTTATTTAAATTTATATTTAAAATTTTAATTTAAATATTTATTTTAATAATTAGGCAAATTGAATTATTTTTATAAATAAAAATTAAATTAAATTCACCTGTTTAATAAAAACATCGTTTTAAGATATTAATTTAAAATTTGTTCTGCTCAATGATTATGTAAATTAAATAGCTGCAGTAATTTGACTGTACAAAGGTAGCATAATCAATTGTTTTTTAATTAAGGACTGGAATGAAGGAATTAATGAGATTTAAACTATTTAAAGTATTTTTTAAAAATTTATATTTTAAGTTAAAATTCTTAAATAATTTTATGGGACGAAAAGACCCTAAGAATTTAATATAAATTTTTAAATTATTTTTTAAAAATTTATATTTAATTGGGGAGATTATAAAATTTAATAAACTTTTAGAGATAGTGTGATTTATTAATAAATTATATTAACATTAATTAATGAATTTAAGAATAAATAAAATTTTATTATTTATTATTAAAATTAATTACCTTAGGGATAACAGAGTAATAATTTTTGAGAGATCTAATTGAAAAAAGTGATTGCTACCTCGATGTTGAATTAAAATGAAAATTAAATGGAGAAATTTAATTATTTAGTCTGTTCGACTATTAAAATTTTACATGATTTGAGTTTAGATCGGCGTAAGCCAGATTGGTTTTTATCTATAATTAATTTAAAATAATTTTGTACGAAAGGACTTTTTATTTGAGATAGTTTTTTTTGAAAGAATTATAGTAAGGGTAATAAGTATTACTTTGGCAGAAAAAGTGTGTTAAATTTAGAATTTAAAATGATATGTAAGTTAGATAGATTTATATAAGTAATAATAAAAAATTTATATTATTTTATAATATTAAATATTATAAATTTATTAGTTTTATTAATTATTTTATTAATTGGAATTGCATTTTTAACATTATTAGAGCGAAAAATTTTGGGGTACGTTCAAATACGAAAAGGTCCTAATAAGGTAGGGGTATTAGGATTTATTCAACCTTTTAGAGATGCGATTAAGTTATTAACTAAGGAATTATTTTATATTTATAAATCTAATTATAATTTATTTTATATATGTCCAATATTTTTATTTTCATTAATATTAATTATATGGTTGCTATTTCCATACAATACTAATATTTATTTTTTAAATTATTCTATTTTACTAATATTTATTTTCATGACATTAGGTAGATATATATTAATTATTATGAGATGATCTTCTAACTCAATTTATTCTATAATAGGAGCTATTCGGTCTGTTTCCCAAATATTATCTTATGAGGTTAGATTTATTTTAATTATTTTTGTATTGATATTTATGAGGGAGAGGTACACTTTAACGGATTTTGTTAAATATCAGGTTAATTTATGATTTTTGTTGGTATTTTATCCTTTGTTTTTAATCTATTTTATTAGGATTATTGTTGAGTTAAATCGAAGTCCGATAGATTTAATTGAGGGGGAATCAGAGTTAGTCTCAGGGTTTAATGTTGAATATTTTAGAAGAGGATTTACATTAATTTTTTTGGGGGAGTATGGAATAATTATTTTTTTTAGTTATGTGAGGGTAATCTTATTCACTAGTTTGATTAGTGGGACAGATATTAGAGTAATAATTTTAACTATTATTTTTAGTTTATTGATTATTTTTATGCGGGGGTTATTACCACGGTTACGGTATGACGAATTGATATATTTGTGTTGGAAGGTAATTTTACCTTTAATCTTAGTGTATATCATTATGATTGTTGGGTTGAAATTTATAATTTTTTATATTAAATATTAGTAAAGTTAATAGAAAGTTTCGCTTCTTTTTTATATTTTCAAAATATAAACTTAATTCAAGATCATTAACTAAATTTTTTTAATAAAGATTATTGAATTAAGATGTTTTCTATAATTTTTTTGATGAAATTGAAGAGGATAAAAAAAATAAAATAATAAATAGATAAAATTTGTCTAATTATTATAAAGGGATTTTCAATAATTTGGGCCCCTGATCATGTAAGTAGGATAAATCTGTTTAAGAATATTCAATATAAAAATTGATTAATTGGGTAAAAAGCTATGGAGTTTATTGTTCTATTTAGGAGAGGTAAAGTGTATAAGATAAGAATTGAAGATAAAAGAGCGATCACTCCTCCTAGTTTGTTAGGAATTGATCGTAAAATTGCATATGCAAATAGAAAGTATCATTCAGGTTGGATATGGATTGGGGTAATAAGAGGATTAGAGGGTCTAAAATTATCAGGGTCTCTAAGAACATAGGGGTACTCAAAATTTAAAATTGAGAAAATTATAATCATTAAAATAAATGTGATATAGTCTTTGAAAGTAAAATATGAGTGAAAAGAGATTTTATTTAAGTCTCTAGAAGTTCCGAGTGGGTTAGAAGATCCGGTGGAGTGAAGAAATATTAAGTGTAATATTATTATAAGCAGGATAATAAGAGGCAAAATAAAGTGGAATGAGTAAAATCGGTTTAAAGTTGCATTATTGATTGAGAATCCACCCCATAGTCATTGAGTGATTGAATTTCCTAAGTAGGGAATAGTAGTAATTAAGTTTGTAATAACAGTGGCTCCTCAAAAGGATATTTGTCCCCATGGTAATACATAGCCTAAAAATGCCGTAGCTATAGATATTAAGTAGATTGATACTCCGGTTATTCATGTGTTAAAAATTTTGTAGGAGTTATAGTATAAATTTCGTCTGATATGAATATATAATCTGAAGAAAAATATAGAGGCTCCATTAATGTGTATATTGTGAATTATTCAGCCTGAATTAACATTTTGAATAATATGAATTAGACTAGGGAAAGCATAGTGTGTGTGGGGGGTGTAATGCATTGAGAGGAATAAACCTCTAATAATTTGAATAAATAGGAATATTCCTAATAAAGAACCAAAATTTCATCAGTAGGAAATATTGATTGGGCTTGGTAATTTTAATAAAGATGTTTTAATTATATTAATTAAATTTTTATTCATAAAAATTTTTTAAGATTAAGAAATTTTTCGTAAAGTTTTTGATTTAGTTGAACAAATTTTAATGATTGTAAATAAAGAGATTAGTAAATACATTAAGGAGATAATAGTGAAATTATTAAATGGATATGTATAGAAATTTAAAATATTTTGATAATTTATTTCATTAAATTTTATAATTGAAAAAATTTCTAAAAAAAAAAATTTTTTTAGTTCAAAATTTAAAAAACATAATTTATTATAGATAAAGAAAAAAATAAGATAGTTTAATATAAAGTTAATAAGTAATAATTTATTAAATTTAAAATTTGTTCGTTCACTAGAGATTAAACTTGAAAAGTAAAGAAAAATGATTAGTAAACCTCTGATTATAATTAAAAATAAAATAATTGAGTATAAAAAATTTGATTTTCACAAAGAGATTTTTACAAAAATTAACAGCCTAAAAATAGTTAAATTAATTATAATTAAGATTGGGGTTAAATTTATATTAATTAAAATTAAGATAATAAAAAGAGAGAGTATAATAATTAAATTAAAAATTGAAAGTTCTTTAGTCATATGGAGCAAAAAATAATTTAATAAGAATATTAATTTTGGAGATTAAAAGTGTATATTTATGGGTATTTTTTTGAGTATTGTACTATTAATTTATAATTTAAATATTTTTAATTTACAAAATTAATGTTTTAATTTAAACTATTTTAGTTATTTATATGGATATATCAATTAATTTATATATTTATTTAGTAATTTTTTTTATGTTAATTTTAATATATAAGTATATATTAATAATATTAATAATAATTGAATTTATTGTTTTAAGAATTTTTATATTTATATATATAATTTTAAATTTAATAAATTTAGATTTATTTGTAATATATTATTTAGTATTTAGGGTTTGTGAGGGAGTTTTAGGGCTATCAATTTTAGTTTTAGTCATTCGATTTCATGGTAATGATTTATATTATTTAATAAACATTAATAAATTTTAATAACATTTATGATAAAAATAATTATTTTAATATTATTTATATTTTTATTTTTATTATTTAATGATAAATTAATATTTTTTTATAACATTATTTATTTAATTAGATTTATAAATTTATTTATGTTCATATTTAAAGAAGATATTTATTTTATTATTAGATTTATTTTTGGATTAGATTTATATTCTTATTTTTTAGTTATATTAAGGTTTTGAATTTTAGGATTAATATTTATAGTTATTGGAAATAAATTTAATATTACTATTAAAAAATTATTAATTTTTTTAATTATATTGTTAATTTTAGTATTTTTTTTTATTTCTTTAAATTTATTAATATTTTATTTAATATTTGAGTTAAGATTAATTCCTATGTTTATTATAATTATTTATTGGGGTATAAACTATGAACGTTTATCGGCTGCTTATTATTTATTAATATATACAATATTTATTTCTTTGCCTTTATTAATTTATTTAATTAAATTATTAAAATTTTATGGATCATTTGATTTAATTTTATTAATAATTGATAAAATTAGTTTTGATTTGGGTGTTTGGGATTATATGATTTTATTTTTAGCTTTTTATATTAAACTTCCTATTTATATTTTTCATGTTTGGCTTCCTAAGGCTCATGTGGAGGCCCCAGTCTATGGTTCTATAATTTTGGCGGCCATTCTATTAAAATTAGGTGGATATGGATTGTTACGATTTTTCAATATATTTATGTTTATTAGAATTAAGTATAATTATTTAATTTTTAGAATTGGGATTATTGGGGCATTGTTAACAAGTTTGGTTTGCTTGGTTCAAATTGATATAAAAAAATTAGTGGCTTATTCTTCAATTGTTCATATAAATATAATAATGTGTTCTTTATTAACTTTAATAAAATTAGGAGTGGTTAGGTCTTATATTTTAATAATTTCTCATGGTTTATGTTCATCTGGTTTATTTTTTATAGTTAATTTGTATTATGAACGATCTTTGAGTCGATTAATATTTTTTAATAAGGGTATGATAAGTTTATTTGCATCATTAAGATTTTGATGGTTTATTTTATGTGTAGTGAATTTTTCATTTCCATTTTCTTTAAATTTTTTTAGAGAGATTTTTATAATTAATGTAATCATTAGATGAGAAATTTTAATAATAATTTTTATTATGATGGTTTGTTTTTTTAGGAGAGCCTATTCATTATATTTATATTCTTATATTCAGCATGGAATATTTTGTTTTGAAGATAAATTTTATATAATTTATATTAAAGATTTTATAATTTTATTCATTCATGTTGCGCCTTTATTTTTATTTATTTTTAATTTAAATATATTTTATTAAATTTATAAAATTTAATATTTATTTAAATAGTTTAATTTAAAAATATTAATTTGTGGAGTTAAAGATATAGAATTGTCTGTTTTAGATTATAATTAATTTATTAATAAATTGTTTTTATATAATTTTATTATTTATTATTTTTTTTTTTTTAAGTATCTTCTTAAATTTAATAAATTTAAGTTATATGTGAGAGTGGATATTATTTAATTTTAATGGAATGAATGTAGAATATTTTATTTTAATTGATTGAATTTCTAGAGTATTTATTAGGGTAGTCATGTTAATTTCCTCTGCTATTATATTATATAGTATAATTTATATAAAAGATGAAATTTATTTATCTCGATTTACATGGTTATTAAATTTATTTATTATGTCAATAATTTTAATAATTATTAGTCCTAATTTAATTAGAATTTTGTTTGGGTGGGATGGTTTGGGCTTAGTTTCTTATTGTTTGGTAATTTATTATCAGAATTATTTATCTTATAATTCTGGAATGGTGACGATTTTATGTAATCGTATTGGAGATATTGGGTTGTTAATAGTGATTGGAATTATATGTATAATTGGAAGTTGAAAAATATATTTTTTGAATAATAATTATTTATTTATTTTAATTATGATTTTTTTAGCTTCTATTACTAAGAGGGCTCAGATTCCTTTTTCTGTCTGATTGCCAATGGCCATAGCTGCTCCTACGCCGGTTTCATCATTGGTTCATTCTTCGACTTTGGTTACAGCAGGGGTTTATCTAATAATTCGTTTTAGAAAATTTTTTATAAGTACTTCAGTCATTAATATTTTATTATATTGTTCAATTTTAACTATGTTTATGTCGGGGTTGATAGCTAATTTTGAGAATGATTTTAAAAAAGTTATTGCATTATCAACTTTGAGGCAATTAGGATTAATAATAATAATTTTAAGATTAGGAATAGGGTTATTATCTTTTTTTCATCTTTTAACTCATGCTATTTTTAAGTCTTTATTATTTATATGTGCTGGTATTATAATTCATTTAATAAATAATAATCAGGATATTCGATTTAGTGGTAATTTAAATGAATATATTCCTTTTACAATAATGAGATTTTATATTTGTAATTTGTCGTTAGTGGGATTTCCTTTTTTATCAGGATTTTACTCAAAAGATTTGATTATAGAAATAATTTATATAATAAAAATAAATTTATTTTTGGGAGGCATAAGTTTATTGTCCCTATCATTTACATTATCTTATTCATTACGTTTATTTTATTTAATTTTTTTCTGTCAAGCTAAGGGTCTTAGATTTTATTATTATAAAGAAAATATGTTAATAAATTTTTCAATATTAATTTTAATAATTTTAAGTTTGTTTGAGGGTTCGGTGATAATATGATTATTTTTTTTTGATAATTATTTTTTATTCATAGAAGTTTTTGTTAAATTAATTACATTTGTAATATTAATTTTAGGGATGGTAATATTTATTATATTTATAAAAAATTTTTTAAATTTATATTTTTTTAGATTTTTTTTTAGATCTATGTGGTTCTTAAATTATATATATTTTTGAAATTATAAGTTTTATTTAATTTATGGAATAAGACTAAGAAAGTTTGATAATTCTTGAGTTGAGTTTATAGGCAAAAATTTTTTATTAGATATTTTTAAGAATATAAAGATTTATATAAATATGTATAAGATTTTCATATTTATTTTTATCAATTTAATTTATGTAGTTATATTATATTTTTTAATTTAATTTAAAGTTTAAATAGCTTATGGAAAGTTTGACATTGAAGATGTTAGGAAAATATTATTATTTTTAAATAAAATTTATAAATAAAATTTATTTTTTTTATATTGAAAATATAATGTTTTAGAGCTTAAACTATATAAATGTGTGTGTAAGGGGCAAATTAATATTGAGGGTAAGGTGTAGAAATAGAAATAAAATGATTAGATCATATTTTATCGAATTAGAAGTTCAATTTTAATTATTTCATTAATTGGAAAAATTATATTCAATAATGTTATTAACAATAACATACCTTGGTTTTTGGTTTCAATTAAATTTAATTGGGAGTGGTTCTTTTAGATTAGATTTAATCAATATTTAAGTCGAAATTAAATGTATTTACTTTAAAAGAATTTAAGACTTATATATTTTAAAATATAATTTTTAAATGCAATTTAAATGTTATAATATATTAACTAAAATCCTAAGAATTAATTTTTTCAATCAATAGATTGTTCAATATATTCAATTAATAGGCCAAACATTAATATAAATACAAATAGAAATGATGTGAAAATAATAATTTTATTTGGAAAATGTATGTAGATTAATGGGATTAGAATAGTAATTTCAATATCAAAAATTAAAAAAATTAATCTAATTAAAAAAAATTGAATTCTAAAGGGGAGTCGTGGATTAATTAAAGGGTCGAATCCACATTCAAATGGGGATATTTTTTCACGTATTTTATTATATTTAGTAGAAAATAGAAAGTTAGATAGAGTAATAAGGGTAGGCAATAAAATAAATATAATAATTAAAAATAATATAGATATTATTTATATTAACTATTTTGTTAAATTTTTTAATTGGAAGTTAAATGTAATTTGTTTATACTAGATAAATTTTAATATAATTAAACTTAGTATCTTCATCAGTAAATTGAAATGTATAAAAATAATCAAATTACATCAACAAAGTGTCAATATCAGGCAGCGGCTTCAAATCCAAAATGATGAGTTTTTCTAAAATGCAGGATGTTTAGTCGAAAAAAACAAATTAATAAAAATGTTGTTCCGATAATTACATGAATTCCGTGGAAGCCTGTGGCTAAAAAAAAAGAAGATCCGTAGATTGAGTCATTTATTGAAAAGGATGAGTTAAAATATTCAATTATTTGCAGAAGGGTAAAGTATACACCTAAGTTAATTGTAATTAATAGGCTTTTATAACTTTCTTTAAAATTTATGTTTAAAATAGAATGGTGAGTTCATGTAATTGTTATTCCAGACGAAATTAGAATGATTGTGTTTATTAGGGGGATGTCAAATGGATTAAATGGCTTAATGTTTAATGGAGGCCATAGTTGACCAATTTCAATGGTAGGGGCTAAGGAGGCATGAAAGTAAGCTCAAAAAAAAGAGATAAAAAAAAAAATTTCTGAAACAATAAAAAGAATTATACCTAGTTTTATACCCTGATATACTCATTTGGTATGATTACCCTGATAGGTAGATTCTCGAATTATGTCTCGCCATCATTGATAAATACATAAAATTGAGCAGGGCAGAGAAATCATAATTAAATAATTTATTTTATTAAATCATATAATTATTGAAATTAAATTATTAAATAGGTTAATAGAAATAATAATGGGTCAGGGGCTGATTGAAACTAAGTGGAATGGGTGATTATGAAATATTTTTGTCATATTAATTAGACTTCATTTCTATATAAAGTTGTTAAGATTGTAAATACATAGGCTTGAATAATTGAAACAGATAATTCTAATATAAATAGCAAAAGTTGAGTAGGAATAATTATAATTATAAAAAAATTATTTATGGATTGACTAGTGGAACCCAGAAGAGAAAGAAGAAGATGACCTGCAATTATATTTGCAGTTAGGCGGATTGATAGGGTCACAGGACGAATAATTAGTCTAATAGATTCAATAATTACCATAAAAGGCATTAGTAAAAATGGAGTTCCTTGAGGTGTTAAATGGGACAGAAAATCATTTAAGTAATTAAAAATTCTAAATAAAATTATTCTTAATCAAAGTCTGAGTGAAAGGGATAGGCAGAATCTTAAGTGCCTTGATGAAGTAAAAATATATGGGAATAATCCCATGAAATTATTTAGAGTAATAGTAAAAAATAACCTAAAAAATATAATGAAATTAGAGAAAGAAAAATTAATTAACATTTTAAATTCCTTTAATAAAGTATTAAAAATTAGGTTAATAAATATTTGATAGCGGGAAGGAATTAGTCAAAATTGAATGGGGAATAATAAAAATATAATAATTATTCTAATTCAATTTAAAGAAAGATTTATAGAAGTTGAGGGGTCAAAGATAGAAAATAAATTTAAATTCATTTTCATATTCATTTATTATTAATAGAGTTATTTTTTTTTATTAAATTTGGGAGGGAGCTAAAATAAAATATTATTGAGGTTGAAAAAAAAATATTTAAAGATAAAATTATAATTAAAATTCATGCTATAGGTCTTATATGAGGAATTAAAGAATATTAAATTTAATATTTTTAAATTGACAATTTAATGTTTTAAAAATTTTTAAACTAATTCTTTCCATTAAAAATAGTAATTATTCTATTATGATTGATTTAAAAAATCAAAACTTATTGATTTCAGTCATTTAATGAAAATTTAATTTAATAATTTTAATCAATTTTTAAAATTAATAAAATTAGTTGATTCAATGACAATAGGCATAAAACTATGATTGATTCCGCAAATCTCAGAACATTGGCCAAAAAAAATTCCTGGTCGGCTTATAAATAATAATACTTGATTGAGACGTCCTGGGGTTGAGTCGATTTTAATTCCCAAAGAAGGAATTCTTCAGGAATGAATTACATCAGTTGATGAAGTTAAAATTCGAATTGGATATTTAAAGGGGATAATACATCGGTTATCTACATCTAATAATCGGAATATTCTTAAGGTTAAGTCATTATTATTAATTATGAATGAATTAAATTCTTTTATTAAAAAATCTGAATATTCGTATCTTCAATATCATTGATGGCCTATGGTTTTAATAGTTAGTTTATTATTGTATATTTCATCTGTTAAATATAAAATTTTAATGGATGGAATAGCAATTAGAATTAATATTATTATAGGGACGATTGTTCAGATAAATTCAATGGTGTGACTTTCTAAAATAAAACGTCTGATAAATTTATTGTTAATAAGTGAAAATATGATATAAAAAATTAATATAATGATAAAAGTTAAAATTATTATTGTAAAATCATAAAAAAAAATTATTATATCATAAGAAGGGGAATTAGAGTTTTGAAGAGAGATTAGTCAAGTATTAATTTTTAATAAAAGAAGTCTTTATTTAAAGAATTTAAATCTTTTGCACTAATTCTGCCATATTAAATTATCAGGTGGGAGTAAAGTTAAATAGAAGGGATTTCATTATATCTATGATTGATGGGAGGGTATCTTCTAGTTCATTCTAAAGAGGAATTTATAAAAAACATATTTATAATTAAGCGCTTAGAGGAAAATGATTCTCAAGTTAAAAAGATAAGTAAAATTAAACTAATAATTGAGATTATGGATCCAATAGATGAAATAATATTTCATGATAAGAAATTATCTGGGTAGTCAGAGTAACGTCGGGGTATACCACTAAGGCCTAGAAAATGTTGAGGAAAAAATGTTAAGTTTACCCCAATAAACATGGATAAGAATTGAATATTTAAGAGGTAATTATTTAGAGAATATCCAGTTATTAGGGGAAATCAGTGAATGAATCCTGCAATAATAGCGAAGACGGCTCCTATTGAAAGAACATAATGAAAATGAGCAACAACATAATAAGTATCATGTAAGACAATGTCAATAGCGGAGTTAGAAAGTATAATTCCTGTTAGTCCTCCCATAGTAAATAGGAAAATAAATCCTATTGATCATCAAAGAGTTGAATTGTATTTAACTTTTGTTCCGTGGAGAGTGGTAATTCATCTAAAAATTTTAATTCCAGTAGGAATAGCGATAATTATTGTAGCAGAGGTGAAATAAGCTCGTGTATCTACATCTAATCCAATAGTAAATATATGATGGGCTCATACAATAAATCCTAAAAATCCAATTGCCATTAATGCATAGATTATTCCTAATGCACCGAAAGTTTCTTTTTTTCCACTTTCATTTATGATAATGTGAGAAATTAGGCCAAACCCGGGTAAAATTAAAATATAAACTTCTGGGTGACCAAAGAATCAGAATAAATGTTGGTATAAGATGGGGTCACCTCCACCTGATGGATCGAAGAAAGAAGTATTTAAATTTCGATCTGTAAGAAGTATGGTAATTGCTCCTGCTAAAACTGGGAGGGATAGTAGTAATAGAATGGCAGTAATTAAGATTGATCAGACTAATAAGGGGGTTTTTTCATTAGATAAATTTTTATGATTTATGTTTAAGATAGATGAGATAAAATTAATAGCTCCTAAAATAGAAGATATACCTGCAATATGGAGAGAAAAAATAGTTAGGTCGACTGAAGGTCCATTATGAAAAATATTAGAAGCTAAGGGCGGGTAGATTGTTCATCCTGTTCCTGATCCTTCATTGATAAAATTTCTTAATAATAATAGAGAGATAGATGGCGGTAGTAGTCAGAATCTTATATTATTTATTCGGGGGTAGGCTATATCAGGAGCTCCGAGCATTAATGGAATTAGAAAATTTCCAAATCCTCCGATTATGAATGGTATAACCATAAAAAAAATTATAATAAAAGCATGATTTGTGACCATTGAATTATAAATTTGGTCATTATTAATAAGAGTATTACAAGAACCTAATTCTAATCGGATAATCATTCTTATTGAAGACCCTAATATTCCTGCTCAAATAGCAAAAATAAAATATAATATGCCAATATCTTTGTGGTTGGTTGAAAAAAGTCATTTTTTCAT